GTTTCTTATCACAACCCTTCTTTGTTGCAGAAGTCTTTACTGGTTCTCCAGGTAAATATGTTGGTCTCGCAGAAACAATTCGGGGATTTCAATTCATCCTTTCCGGAGAATTAGACGGTCTTCCCGAGCAGGCCTTTTATTTGGTGGGTAACATCGATGAAGCTACCGCGAAAGCTATGACCTTAGAAGAGGAGAGCAAATTGAAGAAATGACCTTAAATCTTTGTGTACTGACTCCTAATCGAATGATTTGGGATTCCGAAGTGAAAGAAATTATTTTATCTACGAATAGTGGACAAATTGGCATATTACCAAACCATGCCCCCATTGCCGCGGCTATAGATATAGGTCTTTTGAGAATACGACTAAACGACCAATGGTTCACGGTGGCTCTTATGGGCGGTTTCGCTAGAATAAGTAATAATGAGATCACCGTTTTAGGAAATGATGCGGAAATTAGTACTGACATTGATCCACAAGAAGCTCAACAAACTCTTGAAATAGCTGAAGCTAACTTGAGTAGAGCTGAGGGTAAGAGACAAGCAATTGAGGCAAATCTAGCTCTCAGACGAGCTAGGACGCGAGTAGAGGCTGTCAATCTAATTTCCTCTTAGTAGTCATCAATCCATTTCTTTCTTATCTTTCTTATACCCTACACACTACATTTTTCTTTCACAAAATGAAGTCTAATCTAATTAAAGAACGAAAAAAAGAGGATGGGTAGAAAAACTTATTAGATACCATGAAATTTGGTATCTAATAAGTTCTACCTACTATTGGATTTGAACCAATGACTCCTGCCGTATGAAAGCAATACTCTAACCGCTGGGTTAAGTAGGTCATTTATCACCACAAAAAAGGTCTCCATCACTTCGATGGATTATAGGTAAAATATGTTTTCTAAGCAATATAAATCTTTCACCAGTAAACGTAAACGGATCAGAGAGTTCTCATGTGGGATTATGGGATATCCTTCTTGACAAGAAATTTTCTCTATGATACAATAGTTATCACAAGGGCTATAGCTCAGTTAGGTAGAGCACCTCGTTTACACGTGCGCCAATGCTTTTCAAGGGAGCCAATTATGCAATGACCCTAATTTTTTTTTCTTTTTTAAGAAGTCAATGTCTTACTCCGTAAATTCGAGAGAACAAGAGAAAAATAGCCTGACAAATATGGAGTTTGATCCAATTCAGGTGCGAATTCTGGTTCCAAAGAAAAGAAACCTACCATTGTAAGGTAAATGCTCAGTCCATTCAATGCCAGGCATAATAATGAGTCTAAGGATCTCAAAATAACCTCTTTTCGTCCTATGAGCTTTGAGGTGTATGAACTCTCATATTTTACTCTTGGAGCGGATCGATAGAGACTCCATTTAACTTAGGTTGATCTAGGCCGAAGGCAGACCTAAATCAAGGTCACACTTCTTTGAAACACTTTGGTATTGCTCCTAAATCAAGATACAAATAATGAATCAGAGCACAAGGAACCATCTCATTATCTTTTTCTCTTCCTGTAAAGACAAATGAAGACAAAATATGGTGGACTAACTGATCTTTACATCAGTTGATGAAAGAGCCCAATGCAACAAAATGCATGTTGGGTCTTTGAAACAGTTCGAATCATTTTGATAAAAAAAGTTTTATCTGTTTTACCGAGAAAGTCTACGGTTCGAGTCCGTATAGCCCTAATACATTCCCCCCCTTTTTTTTTTATAGATAATTGGAACAATAAGATCTTTAAAATAAATTAAAATAAATACCCATCTCTCTTTATCAACTTTTATGAATGAATTACATATGATATTTTTCATAAGATAAAAGGAAAATAAGATAAGTCTTTACTTTATAATATTTCGAATATTCGAATAAGTATAAGGGAAGAGGATGCAGATAAAAAAAAATAGAACAGTGATTTGATTTGATCAAAAGAAATTCTTTTGGAATATATTCCACATTCATATTTGTTCTAGTTTTTGATGTATTGGGTGTATCTGTAGTTATAGAAGCTTTTATTTTTGTGCTTATCCTAATTATGAGTTCAGTTTATGCATGGCGAAAAGGAGCGTTGGAATGGTCTTAGCTGAATATTGAAAAAATAAATAGAAAAGGGAAGGAAAGGGTGACATTGAGACAGTTTTGAATTTGGTTGAGCTTTCATTACTTAACCAAACCACCTCCAATTCCATTATTGAACCTAAATTAAATGATCTCTCAAATTCTCCATTTTATGGCCGCTTCTTTATGGTTCCAGTTGTTGTTTCATTGAATTTGCTTCATGAATAGGCTCGCGATTTGACTTTTATCGTTATGGGTTGGTGCCAAGATCGAGCAGACCTCATTTGAACAGCCGGAAAAGTAACACTGAAAAGGGCTCCCTCTTTAGTAAGATTAATGGATTTGGAGAAGTGCTTATTTTAACGTATCTTGATGCTTGAAAGTTGGATAGGCTGGCCCTTACGTAAAGACTCTATTACGCCCAATTTCTATGAAATTCTAGATTTCATTGTAACCAATGAACATTGAAACAGAGGAAAAAGAATATGCATTGTCAGGAACCAGATTTGAACTGGTGACACGAGGATTTTCAGTCCTCTGCTCTACCAACTGAGCTATCCCGACTATTTCTCTGCATCATCCTAGCAGAGTACTTGTATCTATGTCAATGAAAAGAACTAAAAAAGAAGACTCTCTTTGTCAATGTAAGGATAATGATATGGACTGTGAATGATTTAATAACGGAAATTCTCTTGAAAAAAAAAAAAAAGAATGAGGAATGAAAATGGGCTTTTTATTGGGGATAGAGGGACTTGAACCCTCACGAATTGAAAATTCGACGGATTTTCCTCTTACTCTAAATTTCATTGCTGTCAGTATTGACATGTAAAATGGGACTCTCTCTTTATTCTCGTCCGATTTCTCTTCAAAAAATCTGTCAAACTCTGGAATGAATAATTTGATCACTGAATATTTGAATTCGATTTCTTTTTTCAACTTCAATTAGAGTTTATTCACAAGAACTCTTACATTTTTCATAGTCTATTACTCATACTAATAAGAATATCCTAATAGGAATATGTAATAGAAAGAAAGAAGTACAAAATGTGATGAATCGTTTGCTATGTCAGTATTAGGGTATTAGGTATATAAGGTGATCCTTTCTGTCATTTTGATAGAAGGGTTTTAGCTACTAATCTAACGTAGTCAATTTCATTCGTTAGAATAGCTTCCATTGAGTCTCTGCACCTATCCCTTTTTAAATTTCTTTCTCAAAACAAAGATTTGGCTCAGGATTGCCCGTTTTTAGTTCCAGGGTTTCTCTGAATTTGGAAGTTACCACTTAGCAGGTTTCCATACCAAGGCTCAATCCAATCAAGTCCGTAGCGTCTACCAATTTCGCCATATCCCCCTTTTCTTTGAGACAAGGATCCAGTTTTAATTCCATCACTTCTTTCATTTATCTTGGCGCTATCGAATTCATTAGGTAATGATTTCTATATAGAAAAAGTGTATACTGCTATTTTATTTTTTTGCCTACCCCTCTATTCTATCATTTAATCTCTAACAGAAATCTTTGATTTATTCGGTGAATGGTTCTAACCAAATAGGATGAATCCTATTTGTTTCAATCCAAAAGATTCTATCTTTGATGTATCCACAATTCCATATGGATACATAGATCTATGTCTTTCCTAATCATTCCTTTTGACAGTATTATTTTAAAATAGTGGAACGGTCAATATTCAGTCTTTTTTTTACCCTCTTGTGTATAATGATAGAATCCCAATTTTTATCAGTTTTAGTCATTGATTTTCATTATTCGAATAAAAATCAATAGAATATGATTCTCTTTTCCCTATTTATCTATTAGGATAATACCCTTCTCATTCTAATGATAATAAATGAATATTTCAATTGTAAGTTATTTTTGAATTGAAGATCGAATATAAGATTCGAAGTTTCCTGTATTCCTATACAATATTGTTCTTATATCCGCCCGCTTAGCTCAGAGGTTAGAGCATCGCATTTGTAATGCGATGGTCATCGGTTCGATTCCGATAGCCGGCTCTTTTTCTTTTCATGATTGAGAATCTCTGCTTTTGTTTTCTATAAATGTTAGGTCACCAATCTATTATGTCATGGTAACTTGCAGTTATAGCTAGGAATAAAAAAAGTTGATTAAAACAATGAGATCTTTACAGAAGAAATTGAAAAACATAGTCTTCACCTGAATTTTCAATATATACAAAAAATCCAAACATTGATAAAATTTATTTTATTCTTTTTTGTAGTACTTCAGTAAATTTAGTTTTGTTTTGCTGATCCTTTAGTTCAGTCTGAATTTCAATTTTTTTTTAAGGAAAGTGAATAAAAAAGGAACCTTTATATGTCTCGTTACCGAGGACCTCGTTTCAAAAAAATACGCCGGCTGGGGGCTTTACCGGGACTAACTAGTAAAAGACCCAGATCCAAAAGTGATCTTCAAATCCAATTGCGCTCTGGAAAAAGATCGCAATATCGTATTCGTTTAGAAGAGAAACAGAAATTGCGTTTTCATTATGGTCTGACAGAACGACAATTACTTAAATATGTGCATATTGCTGGAAAAGCCAAAGGGTCAACAGGCCAAGTTTTATTACAACTACTTGAGATGCGTTTGGATAATATACTTTTTAGATTAGGTATGGCTTCGACCATTCCTGGAGCCAGACAATTAGTTAACCATAGACACATTTTAGTGAATGGTCGTATAGTGGATATACCAAGTTATCGTTGCAAACCCCGAGATATTATTACTACGAAGGATAAAGAAAGATCAAAAGCTCTGATTCAAAATTATCTTGTTTTATCCCCCCATGGGGAATTGCCAAATTATTTGACTATTGACTCCTTGCAATATAAAGGATTTGTAAATCAAATAATAGATAGTAAATTTATTGGTTTAAAAATAAATGAGTTATTGGTCGTAGAATATTATTCACGTCAGACTTGATTCTAACGAAAAGAAAAAAAGCGAGGTTCGCACAATTTTGACTCCTTTCGCTGAAGTCAATAGAGGTATTAGAAATGGATCGGCAATAGTATTCTTTGTTTCAATATAAATAAGATCTTTCTATTTTTATTTGATTTGATTGGTCACGTTGATGAATGAGAAGAAACGGAGAGAGAGGGATTCGAACCCTCGGTAAACAAAAGCCTACATAGCAGTTCCAATGCTACGCCTTGAACCACTCGGCCATCTCTCCTACAGAATCTTATTTCTTACCAAAACCCGAATGAATAGCGAGTCATTCATCTTCATTATAGTACAGGTATGACCGCCCGATAGTTCCATAAGAAGAAAAATTTTTCTACAAAAAAAATTGGAATGAAATCTAATCTGATTCAACTATTGAATTTCCTCTTTATTTTTTCCAATGAATCTTTTTTTATGTTATTTTGTACTGTACCATTATGGAATCGTTTCGCCCTAAGGGGGATGAGAAAAATTATAGAATGAATTACTAATTATGCCTAGATCTCAAATCAATGGAAATTTTATTGATAAGACCTTTTCGATTGTAGCCAATATTTTATTAAAAATAATTCCAACAACTTCAGGAGAGAAAAAGGCATTTACTTATTATAGAGATGGTGCGATTTGTTTTTTTTTCTTTACCTCTCCTTTTTACGAGAAAAAGGGCATAAAAACAAATTAGTGAAAGAAACCTACGCTTGGTGAAGGTGAAGTTGAGAGATAGAGCCATTCCTTCTGTCGTGTATCCTCGATTGATGCAGCCTTAGATGCTTCAATTATCTATTTTAGTATTGAGCAAAAGGTTATATCTATAGGTTCTGTATTGGAGGTGAATCCTACTTCATTAGTACCAATAGGTGGCATTGGGGAAAAAGCACTACACCTAGGAATCAACAACACGAAAATTTTGTGATAAAGAACCCTTTTCCTTCTTGGTATTGGGACTTATAATAATGGTTGGGAAAACAAATATCCATCTCATTTGTACTTTTGGTACCTGTATAACCATCAAAGACCGTTGAAGTGACTAATTCCTGTAAATCGTAAGCGTTGAGTACAAAGAAATTTTTGGAGTTACCGCACTAATACGATCGGTGTTAAGAAAAAATCTCTTGTGGGAAGGCTGGCTAGAAATTTCTTGTAAAAATACCAGCTCCTGTAAGTTCATAATGAGAATAGGGAAATTTTAATTATTCCCTTTAGTACTATGCACAGAAGGGAGGAGCCGTATGAGATGAAAATCTCACGTACGGTTCTGGAACGGAGATTTTTTGACTAGAATGAACGACCGTAACGGATGTCGGCTCAATCCGAAGGAAATTATGCAGAAGCTTTACAGAATTATTATGAAGCTACGCGACCAGAAATTGATCCTTATGATCGAAGTTATATACTATATAATATAGGTCTTATACATACAAGTAACGGAGAGCATACAAAAGCTTTAGAATATTATTTTCGGGCACTAGAACGAAATCCTTTTTTACCACAAGCTTTTAATAATATGGCCGTGATCTGTCATTACGTGCGACTATCTTCACTATAGAAAGCAAGGAAAAAAGAGCAAATTGTCTAGTAAATACTAGAAAAAAATAGGCTTTCTACATAATGCATCGTCCAAAATAACGATTTTTATCAGCTGTAGCAAGGAAAGAGACATGGCCTATATACTATACTCTATGGATAAAGAATCAAATTGATGAATTGATAGAGAAAGCACCGTAAAGATCTATACAGTTCAGAACTGCTTACTTATGTCATGATATGGGATAAAAAATGAGAAATTCACTTATGTAATAGAGTCGATCTACTAAAGTATTGAGCAGCGGTGTAGTATCAAATCCCAAAGATAGTAAGTTTTTTTTCTTAACGGAGGAAGATCTTTTTCAAAGATTCTATAGAAATAGAAATCTCATATACCATATATGAAATATGAAACTGAGATAGTTACCTTTCAGGAAATTCTCACGATATCGGGGAAGATATCTATGCTTCTTTTTTCTGAAGGTGGGAAAAAAGAGAAAACTAATCATTGATCCAAATTAGAATTGGAAACTTATGTAATAAACATTTTATGGTTAACCCAAGAGAGAATAGAATAGATTTATGAAAAATTTCATTAGATGGGATGCAAAAAAGAAATTGCTGAGCCGTATGAGGTAGGAAACTCTCATGTACGGTTCTAAGGGAGGGAATTTACTAACCTATTCCGACCGGGGAGAACAGGCCATTCTACAAGGTGATTCGAAAATTGGACAGGCTTGGTTCGATCAAGCCGCTGAGTATTGGAAACAAGCTATAGCACTCACTCCAGGGAATTATATTGAAGCACATAATTGGTTAAAAATAACGAGGCGTTTTAAATAAGACCATTTAAATAAATCGTAAATTTTATTATATCCCTTCTTTCTAAATCATTTTTTTTTATCCTGGCAAAAGAATAGGTCCCTTGGGCACCTATTCTTTATGTCATAATAAATCCGAA